GAAACTTTTATTTCATTCGGCTCCTTTATGGAAGGGAGGATGGGAAAAATAAATCAAAAATAAAAGGAAGGCAGGGGCAAATTAAAATTTGGTTCATAACATCTATGTTAGCTTTTCTGCCTGACTGCATTCAAAAAAATTCGCTTTCTAGATGATCCTTCTAGAAAGAAGGGAAGGGTGGGATTCTAACAATCTTTCTAGTTACTTCGTTCTTTATTTCTTTTTTTTTACGAATCCTTAGGAAAAGTTTGTTCTTTTTCCACCGAGCTAAGAAAGGGGTATTGATGCCTCTAGTAAACTAAAGTTATCGTTTAATAGCTATTTTGCTTCAATCTATCCTATTAAAAATCTATCCTATTAAAAAAAAAAATTGAAGATTTTGTTACGATTAGAAATAGACTTTTCTATCTTTATCCATGGATCCTTTACTCATACTTATTCAATTGGAAGTATTGATTCAATAAAAAAAAAATTATGTTTCGTAATTTCATAATACAATTATTCAATTTATAATTGACCTTTGGAGACAAATCACGAGAATGTATATTATTCCTCGAATATTTCATTGAGAGATAAAGGATTAAATCCTTTTAAGAAATAAAGTTTTTAATCGGAATATGAATTAAACCGAAAGACCCCTTAACTACTGACGGGGTTAATAGAACGAATCACACTTTTACCACTAAACTATACCCGCTACAATGTGATTATTGTATATAAATGGACTCTTTGTCGAACAAGGGATTCTCTGGCCTCCTCAAGATAGGATGAGAAAAAATCCCGAAAATGAGAGCGTTGCCGCCTTTCGTTAGAAGACTTGATCAAATTAGAAAGAGGGATACTTATTAGCTTTTTTTCTTTTTATTATTTAGCCAAATTATTTTGGCTATTTAGTAATATAATAAATCAAAATAATGAAGAAGTAAGAAAAGAAAGAATAGAAATGTCTTTTTGGTTATATATTATATCATAGGAACAGAAATAGTCTTTTTCTGCTTCGGATTATTCTTTTACTTTGATTTCAAAAAATACCAAGCTTTTTTTGCTAAAGCAAGCAAAGGAGATTGCGGAATTATAGGAATTGTCGATAATCATAGATAAAAAAAATGGATTGGATTTGAAAAAAAAAAGAGCCCGGCCGGGTCGGGCTGACCAGGCCAAGTCATGGAAATTCGAACTCAAAAAAGCCCCCTTTTTTTTTTAATATCAAAAAAAGATATTTCTATATAAAAAAAAAAATGGAATGAAATTGTTGATAAAAATGGTATCTATAGAATAATCGAATTCTTTTAATTTCTATTTCAAATAGATTAGATAAAATCTATCTATATAATAAGAACAGAAAGAATAAAATAAAATGAAAGAAGAGCTTTTTTTTTTTCAAGCAGTATCATTCTTTTTTGTGAACTGTAACATAGTAATTATTCTTTTTCAATTTCAATTAGGAGAGATGGCTGAGTGGACTAAAGCGTCGGATTGCTAATCCGTTGTGCGAGTTATTCGTACCGAGGGTTCGAATCCCTCTCTTTCCGTTTTTTTTGGTTTTTGACAGTCGAATCGATCAACCAAATCCTAATATCATTTAATGAAGCAAGGCAAGGAACCCCACTTTTTTTGTTTTATTCTTCGCGCCCGGGATTACGTCCTGGATCATTAGATAGGAATCCGAAGATGAAGAGCGAAACAAAGAATATTACTACGGTGTAAACAAAGAGTTTCAGAGTAAGCATTACACAATCTCCAAGATCATTTTTTTTTTTTCAAAAAAAAAAAAGAGAGAGAATGGATTCCCTGTTTTTAGACCACATATCCTATCTCGTTGACCTTGACACCAAGAAATGCAGCGGTTTCTTTCTAGAAATTGTAGAAATAGAAAAGAGTTTCAAACATTTATTTGCAATAAGAATTGAGTCTTTCATTACAAAAAATTTCTTTCATAGCGAGTGGTGGACTCCAAGTCTAAGTCGTCTTTTCGATTAAAAACGGGTCGGAATGAGGAAATGGGGTAATCCAGATTTATCGCGGCTATCAAAAACTTTTTAAGTTTGAATTGAGCGTTCCTTCATACTGTAAGACCTATACTTATTTGATTTTATCAATTGTTAGAATTTTTTTCTCGAATAAATCATGCATTTTTCTAGGACAGTATTAAGGATCTCATCGAAAACTGACAGCAGCTTGCCAAACGAAGGCTAAAAGAAAAAAGAAAAGAGGTATTACTGGCATAACATCGACGATTGGATTCAAAAAAGCATAGGCTTCGGGCAATTTGGCGAATAAAAAACTACCCGAAAACAGCGTAGAATTAAAACAAATATTGATCGAATTAAAGATATTAAGCATAACAACATTTTTTTTCTTGGATATTATTTTGATTAAGTTATTAATATATTTTGAGATAAGGAAAAAATAAGGAAAGGAAAATAAGTCGGATTCAAAAAAAAAAAACATATTTTTTTGAGCTCATCCAATCAAAAAAGCCCTTCCATCTTGATTTTAGAAGAGAATTGAAGAAATGAGACTTTCATACAATATCTTAATTGAATTCTATATAATGATCAATAAATTCGGTAGAATTCTATATCTAGACGTGCCAAAATCTTAATAATAAACGAATCCATTTCATACATTTTAGCAACTGGAATTGCCGAAAAAGGAATACCCAGATTACTCTTTAGTAGTTTCAAATGGAAATCAAAATGGGGCGTGGCCAAGTGGTAAGGCAACGGGTTTTGGTCCCGCTATTCGAAGGTTCGAATCCTTCCGTCCCAGAGTATACTTGTTTTCTATATTCCCATAAAATTCGGGGATAGGGGTTAATCAGTAATGTAAGATATCAATTTGAATATCTGTCAATACCCAGTCCAAATCTTATTAATAAAAAAAATAAAATGAGATACGAAAAGATGTTTTTTTTTCTTTGAACCTCTTAGGTTATTTGGTGTTTGGTTCTAATGAATAATTGTAATTCCATTAACAATTGACGTGGGTGTGGTTCATAAATTATAGATATGAAACTAAACAGAAACTCAATATTTAACATAAAATATCCATAATTTCTTCTGGATACGAAAATTTCTTATACTTTGTCATTCTGATTTTCTATTTCGGAATCAAATCAAAGAAAAACGGTGAAATTCAACTTTCTCCTTCATCAGTCTTTTTTATCCAATTCAATCTAAAAAAATTGGATTTCTTTTTTCATCTAACTATCTCGTTTAAATTATCTATGGTTCAATTTTAATCTCAATATATATAGATTTCTCTCTCTTATGGTGATCAAATACAATTTATTCGTCAAACTTGATTCAAATAAAATTGGAGATTGTCGAATCTAGTCTAGTCTATCGACTTATTTGAAGATGCAGCTAATGTAAGGCGGATTCAAAAAGATTCGTTTTTTTATTTGTTTGCTTTTATTTAAAATTGAGAATATTCCTGGTATATTTTTCTTTTTGTAATGTAATAAAAAAGAAAAAATATATATATTGCATATTCATACAAGAAAAATAGGGTTCATTTTAATTCTTACTGAGATTTTTTCTTCATGATAAATTACTTATTTATTATTTTCATATTTGATTTTCATCTATTCATAATATATTCATATAGAAGAATAAAATAAGTCTAATATTAAATATATTAGTAAGTATATTAGGAAGAACTATAGATTACTGCATACTGACTGAACCGATGACTATTCATGATTCCGTAATTCAATCAATTACTTACATACTTATTAAAAAGGGAGGAATCTTATGTTATGGTAAAACTTCGTTTGAAACGATGTGGTAGAAAGCAACGTGCGACTTGAAGGACATGATCGATTTGCTGTGGATATTTAAACCACCACCTTTTATTATCATTATCTAGAAATGAAGGTGCTCTTGGCTCGACATTCTTTCTTCTGTTCTATCAGAAACCGTCTTTTTGTTGGATTGGAATATAAATAGTATAGGATAGGATGGAGCTCGAGTAGAAAATATTGATTTGATTTTTAAAGGGAAAGGATCTAGGGTTAGTTAATGCAAATCAATAAGTTGGAACAACTTCGTAGATAAGTCTATTTTTGATATAGAAATGGAAAGGGTCTGATTCAAAGCATTTTCAAACAAAAAAAAAAGCAAACTAGTTGGAATTGGTAAAACTCTTTTGATCAAAAGATTCTCATGCGGGAATCCATTGTTCATATGATTCTTTGATAGAAAGAGATCACAAACAAAACACAAAAAAGAGAAAAAAGGGGCGTGTTGCTGCCATTTTTTTTTAATGATTAAAGATCTCCGAAGTAATGTCTAAACCCAATGATTCAAGTTAAAGATAAAGGATCCTGGAACAAGGAAATACCGTTTTCAATTGTCTCAATCACTAGATCGGAATAAAGAATCAAACTAGATTCTAAACAAGACAAAAAAAAGGGGTTAGAGACCACTCAATAAAAAAAAAAAGCTAAGGATTTTTGGAGCTATTTGAGAGTTATCCAACTTGAGTTATGAGAGTACGAGTGTTTTTTGCTTTTTTTTAAAAAAAAAAAAAAGAAGGAAAAAGAAAGGGTAAAAAGAAGGGGTTAAATGTCCCCTGCATTTGCTGGATTATGGATCAATTTGACATTATAATTTCATGTATACATGATAGAACTTCGAATCATTTTTTCTCGAGCCGTACGAGGAGAAAACTTCTTATACGTTTCTGGGGGGGGGGTATTTATTATTCAATTCCATCTCTTCTATCCCAATGAGCCGTTTATCGAATCGTTGCAGTTGATGTTCGATCCCGAAGAGAAGCAAGAGATCTTCGAAAAGTGGGTTTTTATGATCCGATATATAATCAAACCTATTTGAATGTTCCTGCTATTTTATATTTCCTTGAAAGGGGCGCTCAACCTACAGGAACTGTTCATGATATTTTAAAGAAGGCGGGGGTTTACGGAACTTAACCTGAGTTTTAGTTTAAAAAATTGCATTCATTTTTAATTAATGAAATACAAATTTTAATTAATGAAATACAAAAAAGAGGGTGTGGATGACTCATATATAGCTTTGAATCAATTTTTCTTTATTATTTCCTCCCCCTCCTTTGCTCTATTCATAGTTTTTTCTTAGTATTTTATTTCTTATAATAAAATACTAAGAAATCAAATAATCAAAAAATGGAAATCCATTTTTTGATTTTATTCTTATCGTTTTTTTATATTCTTTTATAACCATTTATATTAAACATTCACAATCATATTGACAACAATGTATCAAACAAATATAATTTGATCATAGATAAATAGATCCATTTCTATTTAGCCTTATCCATGCCCCAGAGATTGGGTTTTTACTTATGGATTCCTTGAATTTGTTGTGATACAAGAAATGATATTTTTTTGTGTGATAGAAGAAGTTTATTAATGAATAATAATGGTTAACAGTGGTCTATCAATTTTCACTTTTTCTAGTTCTATGTTTTTATTTTATATGAAAATTGATTGTATTTTTAGCGGATCTGAACGAATGCTTAGAATCGAGTAGAAATTGAAATTTTATTCAATTTTTTGCTAATTGAATGTTTTGATTGCGTTATGAAATTCCACATTTTTGATTCCGGTCATATCTCCACATTTTTTTCTTTTTGGGGTTGCTAACTCAACGGTAGAGTACTCGGCTTTTAAGTGCGGCTAGCATCTTTTACACATTTGTATGAAGAAAGGGATTCGTCCATACCATCGGTAGAGTTTCTAAGACCGCGACTGATCCTGAAAGGAATACATGGAAAAAATAGCATGTCGTATCAATAAAGAATTTTAAGAATCTATTTTTTTTTGTTACAAAAAAAATGAATTTAATTTAAAGTTTGGTCGAGTGAATAAATGGATAGAGTCCTAGGGACACAATTATGGGAAAACAAAAAGCAACGAGCTTCTTTTCTTAATTTGAATGATTACCCGATCTAATTAACCGTTAAAACTAAATTAGTGCCTAATGGGGTAAAGATCTTTCTCATGAGTGGATTATTGATTTTTTTGAGTCCTAACTATTCTATTAGTTATTCCCTATTTATTATGGATTAAGCATGAATGTGTAAAAGAAGCAGTATATTGATAAAAAAAAAGATCTTTTTTTTTCCAAAATCAAAAGAGCGATTAGGTTGAAAAAAATAAAGGATTTCTAACCATTTTCTTATCCTAGAACAAACATACATCAATTAAATGGAAAAGGAGAGGCTAGAGTAGAGAATCCGTTGACGAATCCACCTATCTTCGAGGTATCTATTATTGTTTGTTCTTACTATGATAATACCTTGGTTTGACTCTATCGCACTATGTATCATTTGATAACCGATTAGATCCCCCACCCTTGCTTTGGTTCAAATCGCGTTTTAAATGAAGGAATTTCAACAACTATATTTAGAACTAAATAGATCTCGCCAATATGACTTCCTATACCCGCTTCTTTTTCGGGAGTATATTTATACGCTTGCTCATGATTATGTTTTCAATAGAAAAAAATCATCAATTTTGTTGGAAAGTGTGCGTTATCACAATAAATCCAGTTCACTAATTGTGAAACGTTTAATTACTCGAATGTATCAAGAGAATCATTTGTTTATTTCTTCTAATGATTCGAAACAAAATCCATTTTTTGGGCACAATAACAATAAGAATTTGTATTCTCAAAGAATATCGGCAGGATTTGCAGTCATTGTGGAAATTCCATTTTCCCTACGATTAGTATCTTATTTACAAGCGAAAGAAGTAGCAAAATCTCATAATTTAAAATCTATTTATTCCATATTTCCTTTTTTAGAGGACAAATTCTCACATTTAAATTCTGTGTTAGATGTAGTAATACCTCACCCCATCCATCTTGAAATCTTGGTTCAAGTCCTTCGCTACTGGTTAAAAGATGCCTCTTTTTTGCATTTATTACGGTTTTTTTTCTACGAGTATTTTAATTTGAAGAGTCTTAGTACTTCACAGAAATCCATTTCTATTTTTAATCCAAGATTCTTCTTTTTCCTATATAATTCTCATACATGTGAATGCGAATTTATTTTCCTTTTTCTCCGTAATCAGTCCTATCATTTACGATCAATATCTTATGCAATCTTTTTTGAACGAATCGATTTCTATGGAAAAATCGAACATCTTGTAGAAGTTTTTTCTAATGATTTTCAGAACAACTTATCCTTGTTCAAGGATCCCTTCATACATTTTGTTAGATATCAAGGAAAGTCTATTCTCACTTCAAATGATATGCCTCTTCTGATGAATAAGTGGAAATATTACTTTATCGATTTATGGCAATATCATTTTTACGTATGGTCTCAATCAGGAAGGGTCCATATAAAGCAATTATGCAAATATTCTCTTGACTTTCTAGGCTATCTTTCAAATGTGCAATTAAATCCTTCCGTGGTACGGAGTCAAATGCTAGAAAACTTATTTCTAATAGAAAATACTATCAAGAAGTTGGATACCAAAATTCCAATTAGAGAAATAATTGGAGCATTGTC